GGCTAATTGCTTTATATAGACCCTTTCCGAGTGAAAGCACAAGTCAAAATAATTTTCGCAAAAAGTGACAAGGTAATATTTCCATTTATTCAGGAAAGGAGATGGACCCTTCGAAAACAAAATAGACTTTCCTTGATACCTAACATAATGCATGATGGGATCTTTGAACAACCATAGATTAGTCCGAAAGTCCTTAGCAAAAGTTTCGGTAGAGCTTTTGCTCTTTCTTTTTACATAGAAATAGATTCGCTCAAGAAGGTCTCCAAAGGATATTGACCGTAAACGATAAAATTGGTTATGGAGAAAAATGAAAATGGATTCGTATTCACATACATAAGAATTATATAAGAAAAAAAAGAATCTTTGATTTCTTTTTGTTAAAAGAGCAAGGCTGGGATTCTTTGTAACACTAAAATTATTCCAATTCCAACATTCGTAGAAAAAGAATCGTAATAAATGCAAAGAAGTAGCATCTTTTACCCAACAGCGAAGGGTATGAACCAAGATTTCCAGATGGATCGGATGGGGTATTCGTATATCTAACACAGAATGAAAATGTGAAAAATTGTCCTCTAAGAAAGGAAATATTGAATGAATTGATCGTAAACCTTGAAATTTTAATATACCCTTCTGTTCTTCATAAGGTATTAATCGTATAGAAAACGGGATTTCTACAATAAACGAAAATACCTCGGATATCATTTGAGAATACAAATTCTTGTTGCGCCAAAAAAGGGGATTTTTTTTTAAATCGTTAGCAGAAATAAAAAAAGGATTCCGTCGATCCATTTGATTAATTAAACGTTTTACAATCAGGAAACTGGATTTATTGTCATAACCTGGATTTTCCAACAAAATCGATCGATTTAAACTATGATCATGAGCAAGTGCATAAATATACTCCTGAAAGCTAAGCGGATATAGAAAGTCTTGCTGTTGAGATCTATCAAACTGTGAATATCGTCGCATTTTCTCTATTTTAAAGTATATTTGAATCAAAGGTAGAAGATTTGGGGTTATCAAACGATACATAGTGCAATACAGACAAAACAAGGTATTCTAGTAACAATAGATACCCTGTACACAAGTAAACCTATCAATGAATTCCCTATCCTCTTGTTTTTCCATTTTTCTTCGATCTTATAGGATAACAAGATGGCTAGAAATCCTTTCTTTTTGCAAACTAATTGCTCTTTTGATTTTGGAAAAACCTTCGTTATCAATATACTGGTTCTTATACACACACATCTCCATTTTATAATGGAGAACTACAACAGTTAGGATTCATTGAAAAATCGAGAATCTACCCATGGGTAAAAAACTCCTCCCCACATCGGTACTAATATTTTTTAACGTCTAATTAGATCAGGACCTAATTCAAATTCAAAATAGAAGCTCGTTGCTTTGTTTTTCTTTATAATTAATTGAAACCGTAGGGCCCTATCCATTTATTAACCCGACCTAACTTTATTTTATTCCATTCCAATACCTCGAACACCCATCCGGCAAGAATGAAATATTATTAGAAATCTCCATCAATACGACATGCTGTTGTTTCCATTCATCCCCTTTCAGGATCAGTCGTGGTCTTCCAAACTTTACCGATGGTATGGACGAATTCCTTGCTTCATCAAAATGTGTAAAAAACCCTAGCCGCACTTAAAAGCCGAGTACTCTACCGTTGAGTTAGCAACCCAAAGAGAAAAAATCTATAAGAATTCGATATAATAAAACGGAGTATAGATACAATCCGAATAAAAAGAAATTTAACAAAGAGATTAAAAAAAAGCAATTAAATCCTTGAACTAACAAACAAACCGCAAAAACATACTTTGTTTTAATTCCAAAGAAAAAAAGAAATAAAAATACAAAAAATTATCAGATAAAATTTAAAATTAGATAAAAAAGATAGTAAAATGTAAAAATTTATAGGCGAATGTTCTCTTATCGACCTTTTCAATCAAACAAAAGAAGCTTTCGTATCACTCATGGATCAAAGAATCCACCATTTGAATGAAATAAAGTAAAAAACAAACTCATATGACGGAAATAAATAGATCCAACTTGACTTATCACGATGAATTATATTTGTTCAATACGCTGTTGTCAATAGAAAAGAATAAGGCGGGAACGCAAAAGAATTCAATTGAATTTCACCCCTTATTTTAATTTTTTTAATTTTATATCTTAGTAAAATTGAAAAAAAAAACTGGTAAAGGTTGTGTTGGGTCGATAAAGCCCATATCTAATTCTATTCTATATGCACAGAAAATGCAGAGTTTATAGGGTAATAAATAAGAAAAAAGCGAAAAAGTGCGGATTGAGTGAATACATAATATATTCACAAAGTAAACTTGATCCTTTAATTTAATTTTAAATTTACTACGTAGGGTTCCCATCCATTGGATCCCATTGAATGGGAATGTCCCAATTTTCTAGCATCAATAAAATAAAAAAAAAAAGAAAGTTTTGTCATTATCGAACATGAAATTCGACGAAAACAATGATAAATATCTACGAATCGAACCGAACGAAGGGGAACTATAACGAAAAAAATAAGTAAAGGTTAGCAAAAGTTATAGGTATATACAAGCCCCTACCCCCCCTTTTTTGATTTCCTTCTATGAAAATAAAAAAATCCTACGGACAATTCATTCACACATTATATACACTTTGGATCGAAAAGGTTTAATTTATTCTAACAAATATTACTTTTGAATTGGAAATTTGCTCGATTGGGATCCCTTCAATTTATATAGATTTACAGTTTACGAAGTTATTTCAATTTTTTGATTTACATTAACCCTAGATTCTTGTTCTGAGAAAAAAATTAATACTTTCTACTCGAACTACATCGTGGACTATTTACCATCCCAACGGATGTCGAGACAAGAGCACCTTCGTTTCTATAGAACTATAGAAATAGAAGATGGTGGATAGAAGAAGGAATACACAGTGGATCGTATCCTTCAAGTCGCACGTTGCTTTCTACCACATCGTTTCAAACGAGGTTTTACTATAACATTAACATTCTTTTAATTTGGAACCAGGGTTCAATTTATGAATATTTATGAATAAAGGGGATTAAAGGATATGCTCTGGGACGGAAGGATTCGAACCTCCGAATAGCGGGACCAAAACCCGTTGCCTTACCACTTGGCCACGCCCCATTTAGACTTCTATTCGACACGAATAATCAACAATATTAATAATATTAATATTGAATTTTTGTCAACTCCAAGTACAAGATAAATAGCTATAGAGTAGATTAAATTGTTATTAATATTTTAATACGTGTAAATAGAGAATGTAACTTAATTTATTGATCATTAGATAGAATTCAATTAACATATTGTATGAAAAGTATGATTTCTTCTATTCTCTTTTGAGAATTGGAGGACTTTTGGCTGGGCGGATTCAAAAATAAAGAGAGACTCTTTGTCTCCCTTTATTTTACTCTTTCCTTTTATTTATATATTTATATTATATAAATAACTCAATCAAAATGGAATTATCTCATAGAACAAAATGTCTGCTATGCTTAATATTTGTAGTGTGATAGGGATCTGCCATTATGCCTTTTTTTCATATTCAAGTAGCTTTTTCTTCGGAAAATTGCCCGAGGCCTATGCTTTTTTGAATCCAATCGTAGATATTATGCCCGTCATACCTGTGCTATTTTTTCTCTTAGCTTTTGTTTGGCAAGCTGCTGTAAGTTTTCGATAAAATAGTTCATTTTAAAATCGACGATAAAATGACTGCTGATCGGATCTAAAAGAGATTTAGATTTTGGTTAATAGAAAACTCTTTTTCAAAATGAATTTCTAAAAATCCTTTTCTATTTCGAATTTGGTTATTGGTATTCACAGAGGATATGCGGTAGAAAACTGTAGAACCTATATCTATTTTTTTTTCGAAAAAAAAATTATTTTGGAGATTTTAGAATGCTTACTCTCAAACTCTTCGTTTATACAGTAGTGATTTTTTTTGTTTCTCTCTTCATCTTTGGATTCCTATCTAATGATCCAGGACGTAATCCTGGACGTGAAGAATAAAAGGTATCTTTTTTTTTACATTTTTTGAAGATTTTTTTATGTTTAACTAGGAACAAAAAGTATTTTGACAATTTGGAAAAAAAAAAATAAAGTCATCAACGGAAGAGGAAAGAGAGGGATTCGAACCCTCGGTACGAATAACTCGTACAACGGATTAGCAATCCGTCGCTTTAGTCCACTCAGCCATCTCTCCCAATTGAAGACGCTGTTAAATTACACAAAAAGTAAGGAATATTTAGTATATAGATATTATATAGATATGTACACTTTTTAGCAGCAATTTTATTTCGTTAAATAAAAGTAAAAAAAAAAAAAGGGGCTGTAAAGTGCCAACAAAACAATATAAAACAAAGTCAAAATAAAAAAAAAAAGAATTCTCCCTTTTTGATCTTGTTCAAGGGACCCGTCTTTTTTTTTTTTATTTTATTACCACGGCCCGGCCTGTTCAGCCCCTAACCGGGCCTTTTTTGTCCAAACCAAACCAATTTTAATTTGAAATTAAATAGATTCTAGATAAATCATTCTTATTTATCTGATTGGAAAATAGCTTAGTATTCTATAAAATCAGAAAATTAGAAAGCGGAATACAAAATCTTCAAGCAAGAATAAAAAGGGAAGAAATGATAGTTCGATATACGAAAACAAAAAAGGTCAAAACTAGAATTTTTATTCTTTTGAGAGGATACTAACTTTAATAATTTACTATTATTCTGTCCAATTTCCCTGTTCGACAAAAGGGCCAGTTGTATACAATAATCACACTGTAGCGGGTATAGTTTAGTGGTAAAAGTGTGATTCGTTTTTCTAACCCTTTAATAGTTAAAGGATCTTTGCTTTCGGTTTGATTCCTATTCCGATCAAAAACTTTATTTCCTAAAATAAAAATAGAAAGGATTAAACCCTTTCTCTCTCAATCACATATTCGAGAAAAAAATCAAAATTATC